GAACCATCAACTATAACCCAAAAAGAACCAGATTCCGTAAACAACATAGAGGAAGAATGAAAGGAATATCCTCTCGAGGTAATCATATTTGCTTCGGTAGATATGCTCTTCAGGCACTTGAGCCCACTTGGATCACATCTAGACAAATAGAAGCAGGACGGCGGGCAATGTCACGAAATGCCCGCCGCGGTGGAAAAATATGGGTACGCATATTTCCAGACAAACCGGTTACAGTAAGACCTACAGAAACACGTATGGGTTCGGGAAAAGGATCTCCCGAATATTGGGTAGCTGTCGTTAAACCGGGTAGAATACTTTATGAAATGGGCGGAGTCACAGAAAATATAGCCAGAAAAGCTATTGCAATAGCAGCATCCAAAATGCCTATACGAACTCAATTCATTATTTCAGCATAATAATTCGAACCAAAGGAAAGAGGTCTTTGGGATGAAAAAAAACAATTGCAATTGTAGGTTTCTTTTTTTTTTTTTGATACACAATATTTCTTTTTTTTTTACTTCGCCCTTTGCACTGAAAGAACAGAGAAAAAAATGATATGATTCAACCTCAAACCCATTTGAATGTAGCCGATAACAGCGGGGCCCGCGAATTGATGTGTATTCGAATCATAGGAACTAGTAATCGACGATATGCTTATATTGGTGACGTTATTGTTGCTGTAATCAAGGAAGCAGTACCAAATACTCCTTTAGAAAGATCAGAAGTGATCAGAGCTGTAATTGTACGGACTTGTAAAGAACTCAAACGTAACAACGGTATGATAATACAATATGATGATAATGCTGCGGTTGTCATTGATCAAGAAGGAAATCCAAAAGGAACTCGAATTTTTGGTGCGATCGCCCGGGAATTGAGACAGTTAAATTTCACTAAAATAGTTTCATTAGCACCCGAGGTATTATAAGACGAGACCGTGATATATTTATAGTATTTGAATGAAATAGATTAATTAATAGATTGATTATGTCTCACGCATATACTTTTTTTTTGTATTTCTTTTGTATTTCTAATTATTAGAAATCTTATTAAATTCTTTATCTTTATAAATTAGAATTAGAAATCTTATCTTATTATAAATATAAAAATCTTTATTATAGATTCTAATTCTATTAAAAAGATTTTTTAAATATATTAAATATTAAAATAAAAAATATTTTCAAATTCCATAATTCATAAATAAAAAAATAGAAAAGAAGAAAATCAAATTAATAAAAGCTAGAAAATAAAAGATATAATAAAAGAGCATGTTGATTATATCAAAAGTCAAAGGCAACAATCATTTTAGTTTATCATGGGTAAGGACACCATTGCTGACATAATAACTTCTATACGAAATGCTGACATGAATAGAAAAGGAACGGTTCGAATACCATGTACTAATATCACTGAAAACATTGTTACAATACTTTTCCGAGAAGGTTTTATTGAAAACGTGAGAAAACATCGGGAAAACAAAAAAGATTTTTTAGTTTTAACTCTACGGCATAGAAGAAATAGGAAAGGATCATATAAAAATATTTTAAATTTAAAACGAATCAGTAGACCTGGTCTACGAATCTATTCTAATTATCAACGAATTCCTAGAATTTTAGGAGGGATGGGGATTGTAATTCTTTCCACTTCTCGAGGTATAATGACAGATCGAGAGGCTCGATTAGAAAGAATCGGCGGAGAAATTTTATGTTATATATGGTAATCTTTCTGATATCCGAATTAGATGAGAAACTTACATACATTTTTGTAAAAAAGGAGAAAGAAAAAGCGAGTTTCTAATATCACTCCTCATACATTAGTTAATACGGGAAGGGTTTTTAACTGAAATAGGAATAAAAGAAATAAATGGATTCATGAGGGTTTAATTACTGAATCACTTCCCAATGGTATGTTCCAGGTTCGTTTCTATAATGAAAATAGGATTCTAGGTTATGTTTCCGGAAGGATTCGACATAATTTTATACATATACTACCGGGAGATAAAGTCAAAATGAAAATAAGTGATTTTGATTCAAGCGGAGGGCGTATAATTTTAAAACCCCGGAACCAAAATTCGAATGATTAGGCTGTTTTTCAACTTCAACATTCTTTTGGGAATACAATTTGAAGTTAAAAATTTCAGGAAACCCTATTTTCTTCCAATAAATATATTCGGAATTCAGTTAAGGAATGACAAATATGAAAATAAGGGCCTCCGTTCGTAAAATTTGTGAAAAATGTAGACTGATCCGTAGGCGCGGACGAATTATAGTAATTTGTTCCAATCCAAGACATAAACAAAGACAAGGATAATCTTTCCAAAAAACAAAAAAAAGGGGGCTTTCTAAAACTAAAGGACCAGATGCACAAATAAATCAAAATAAAAATAGAAAAAAAAAATTAATAAATTATCTATTAATATTTATATTAAAAAATTGTAAAATTGTATTCCAATTTGATTAATATTCTATTATATATATTAATATATTAGAATTAATATATTAGA